TCATATGAATCGATCTAGCAATGATGGAATTTCGATTCTGTTTACTGAATCACATGAAATTTTACCCAACTCCATATATATGGAATGTATGAAATACGTATGAACGGAGGAAAAAAGATGATTTTAGACTTAGTTAAATTGGAATTTCTAAGAGACAGATCCAAACGGAAAGGAATTGATAAATTCCACTTAGAATTATGGAGTTTTTTTATTTTGTCTAGAATAGAAAATTCACTTTATACCATTATTATGATATTACATATTCCAATCCGATTGGATATCAGAAAAATAAATGGATTCGGGATTTGATCCATTCACGGAGATAAAGACATAATAATCAGAAACAATATAACAATAGAAAGTTAATTTTTTGAGTACTTAACTCTTTCGTGAATTCCATTGTTCCAAAAATGATTTGCAGAGAACTACTTTTTCTTTTTTTCGTAGAATTTTGATTTTTAGAATACGATTGAAGTGCATAAGAAGGCTTGTATTTATTAAACCCGCGCTGCTATAGCTATCTATCCATACATCGCTCTCCTTTATTGCATACTTCTACTCGGGACAGCACATGTGGTACTCTATCAAAATTTCTATTTTCTCTTCAATCTAATCAATTTAAATTGCAGTACGACAAGTGTCCGCCTATTCCCTATAAACAGGCATCATACACAAATAATATACCCCATAAGCTAACTGTGGAACACAACTTATGTTTGGGGTTTACATATACTAATAATTGACATTATAATTGAAATTGAGTTGAGAAGGTTTTTTTTTCAATAAAAAAATCAAGACTGATTAGTTATATATCAATTTTGAGTTTCTTATATCATTTATCATTAGGTAAAGACAATTTGAGATGTAAATCCAAGAGTGGGTCATGAATTTACAGTCATATAGTTAATGGTTCCAATTTGTTCTGAATTTTTGCTTTTGTAACTGAAAAAAATTCCCATTTGGTTTTTTATTTTTTAATAGAAAAGAGAGGTATTTAGATATTGGGTGTTTTGAGATACTATAAAATTAATTGAAGGGAAGGCGCCGGCCCCCCCCAAAAAAACAAATAACAAATAAAGGGGAATATTTCATCTATTTGGTATCGTTTTGGCGGCATGGCCGAGCGGTAAGGTGGGGGACTGCAAATCCTTTTTCCCCAGTTCAAATCTGGGTGTCGCCTGATTAACAAAAGACAAGACTCGAAATCCCTTATTCTTTATTCCCCTTTGCTGTTATAACTCGCCGAATTTTTCCCAGCAAAACACGCGTAGTCTTGAGACTTTCTTGATTGGAAACAGCTGGGGGTTCCCTTCTTTAAATTAAAGTGCCGTAACTCGTTGTATTTAGGATTCAAGGAAAGATTATAGTAGTGGAAGGGCTATCATATCAAATAAAGAGTTACCGATTTTTTTCCATTACTAATGTCGTGTCTACTGGCCGGGTCTTGAATTAGATTGGATGGATAATTGGCTTTTTTCTTTTACTTAATGATAATGAAGGACAAGAAAAATAAAGAATAGGTATCAGTATTCCTACATATATATATTAGTAGCATTCCCTTTGATACTTCAAAAGAAAAGCGTAACTGCAGTTTCATTTTTCATATTTATTGGAGTCTTTGATCGAGGGTGTTGGGTCAGAATCCCCTTTTGACTCTGCACCAGTGATTCCACTATTATTAATAAACACTAATGGAATAATTCCTTCATATTCAGAGAGATAGGGGACATAATTCACATGGATATAGTAAGTCTCGCTTGGGCTGCGTTAATGGTAGTCTTTACATTTTCCCTTTCACTCGTAATATGGGGAAGGAGTGGACTCTAGAGATACTACGAATTGAGTTGGGGAATCAAATTGTATCACTTTTTTATAGATTTTTTATAGATCGTTTTGCAAAGCATAAATAATCTTTATTAATTATTTAATATATTTAATTCATTAATTTAATAATTTAATTCAATTTCGAATTAAAAAATTGAATTAATAAAAATATCTTCATTCCGAAATTGTATTGGCTTTTATTTCTGCTGTGCTTTATTGACGCGTTTGCTATCATGGCTGAAGGATTCAAAATCGATAGGATAACCCCTTTCTAATTTCGAAATCCGAAGAAGTTACCGTAGAACTCCTTGGATTATCTGTAAACCGCGCAATCGATTACTTCTTTGAAATGCTAAAAAAAAGATTACTTTCTAATTTTCTAGAAATTAGAAAATAATAAGAGTTGCCTCGCGATTATTTCAGATTGATTGGAATCAACAAAAATCAAATAGATAAAGGAAACAAATAGATGAAGCAAAGAAATAGAATTGAGATACTATGTACATTCCATATATTTAATTGATATTAACCTTTATGAAGATCCATATACATATTGTAGATTGATCTCGATTCAGTTTGTATCTTTCGAGATTACAATAATCAAAATGGATAGTATGGTCGAACGATTCAAAAATGAATCGTTCGACCATACTATTACTATCGGATCTTAGAGGCT